ACTGGGAGACTGAGGAGAATGGGAGTTTGTGGGTTGAGGGTGGCATGCTCCCCAGGGCCCTCTTTTTTTTAGATAGGTAGGGTAATGCATTTCAGTATGAATTTGATCTAGCAGTGTAAACCTGAGATTTTCAAGAGTTGGCTTCCGCTGATTTTGATTATTAAGCGTAACGAGACTAAAAGAGTCGTGAAGCGAGTCGGAAAGAAAGAGGCGAATCTACAAGAGTCTTATTTTTTATATGTTAACGGGCGGAGATTAAGAGGTAGGCAAGTTGGTAGGCTCCGGAGAATAGAATGCAATGGAGGGCCTAACGCCTAGTAAGACGGGGAAGGAGTGTTATGAAAGGGAGGAAGAGGAGGAACCTAGCTTCTTCAGCGAAGCTGGAGGAACCCCTCTTATACAAGTCGAATCTCTTTCTCTCTCTCTTTGCTCCAAGCCAACTGGTAATTGGCCACATCCTCTTGTTAGCGATGCTCTTGATTTCCGAGTTGTTTGCTAGGCTAGTTGATCAAGGATTTGTGCTCTCTGAGCTAGGAGTTTTCTTTCTTGGCTTTGTGGACCCTTCTAAACCAGCTTTAGTAGCTCGGGGAACAAACAGGTGTCTTTGCCCCGCTCACACAGATTTGATCCTGGCTCAGAAGATCCGAATAACCGACGACAAACAATAACAACAAACGAATGGAGCTGCAAAAGATCAGGAATAAAAGGAAGATTACAGCGAAGGAAGAGACGAATAGTATGATGTACGGTAAGGGATAGCTGTTTAACCAACTGTAATGCAATAGAAGGTTGATCCTCCATGGTTTGCAAACCAACTCGGAACGAAGAAGAGAGAGAGGAGAACGAAAAGGGACAGAGAAACAACAGTTGATGAAAGGTGGGATTGAACACACTAGAAAGGATGTTTCTCGTTGGGGTTGAACCAACTCTCAGGCCAAGAGAACATACCTCGCCTAATAGACTGGAGGAGGTGTCCCGTACCCTTAGAATCGTCTAATAAAAAAAAATGTGCTTACCTTCATGAGAGCTGACATTACTTCTTTTAATATCGATGCCTTAGTCAGGCTAACTATATGCGATGCGTCAAACATAAAATGAAATTCATCCTACCGAAACCAGAGAAAAGAGGATCTCCGGAGCTTAACCATCGAATCGGGAAAGCACTCTTTCCAGCTTAAAACAGAGCACAGAAAGGACACTCAAAGCAGGTCCGTCTGTATTTCATTATCGTAGAGATCCCCTTCTCTTGATCAATTAGACAAGAACTTGACTTTGTTAAAGACATAAAAGGAGAGGTCCCACTATGACTATTAGCGGTTCCTAGCGGGCATGGGAGAAGAGCAGGAAGAGAAAGAAAAAAGAGACAAAGATAGACTAGCCACTTCCTTATTATACGAAAAGTTTTTGATTGATGAGTTCTCACCTTCTCTCATGGAGTAGGTAGATGAGACTAAAGGGGCGTAGGGGTCACTCCGCTACGCCCCTTTAGTTGAACTGGTTGCTATATAGGTCAATTGAATCTTAGCCAGTTTCTTCTTACTCCTTTTGTTCTCATTCCCGGCCAACCGTGCCATGAAGAGTCGAGCAAGAGCAATCGCAGCTTTATCTCTGCCTTTGCAGCTCCCATTCCTGCCTTATAAAAGCTTCAATCTACAAAAGTAGAACTACTGATGACAGGTCTGGCCTACAACTGACTTGCTTTCAGACTTACTGGCTGAAGAGCAAAGAGATATCTATTTTACAGTAAATTCCTCTTAGAATAGCATCCCGCTCTTTATAGGTTTAGTAATGCTACCTTGAGCCCAACGAGTGTAATACCTGGAGCGAGTAATAGAGAGGACAGAAGATATAGACTTTTTCTTTCCTTTCTGGCTTGACCATGAGGCCATGACTATTCAAATCTTACAGGAAGCAACCGCTGTACCCCGCCTTCTAGCTCTTAGACTTTTAGAAAGGGGTTCCTCCGGCGCCTTGTTCCGTTAGTTTACTTTTCATTTTCAGTCTTGTAAGTTAGTTATGTCTTTCAAGGGGTATCACCATCCCCCGCACCTCTTGTTGGTGGAAGCGCGGGGCGTTGCAACCATCATCCTTGGACCCGGAATATAGAGCTCTTCCCTGGTACCTGGAGGATGGAGAAGAGAAGGCATTGTCTTTCCTTGATGGAAAACTCTATGGTATAGCTATCATTAACGGAGGAAATTCTCCTTCCGCACCTTGATCTTTCTAGGGCTATTTTCACTAAGCCGAATCTGTGGACTGAGTGGCTAACTATTCTAGGAGTGGGGCTCTTCTTTGTATCGAGAAAATCTTTTGTTAACAGTTCAAACTCCCTGGCACCATCCCCTGAATAAGGGGCTGGGGGAGGTTTGACACCCTCCCAGATCACTTGAGCACAAAGCTTTAAAAGGAGCAATAGTGGTCCTGCTAACGAGGTACTATGCCCGGTTAGTGGACTTTCCTTACCAAAGTGGCAACACAGAGGTTCAGTCAGAAAGGGTACTAGTCTCTTAGTTAGCCAGTCAAGGTGTCAAACGAGCAAAGCAAGGGCTAGGTCAAGGTCAAAGAAAAAAAGGGGGTTCTTTCTCGTAAAGCACTCTTGCTATCATTCCTCGCCTTACTACCAAGCGTAATAGCTAAAGAGCTAAGAGTGCTAGTGTCATTCCGTCTAGCGATAGTGGGCCAGTAGTACCGGTATGTATCTATTGTACCAGTAGTTGCGATTTTCATTCATAATTTAATCGTCCTATGCATTTCCAGTTCTTTTCTTTCTCCCTTTACGCGAGTTGAAGTTTAAGTTGAAGATTTCCTTCCCTTCCTGCCGAACTCTCTCTGAGTTCCCTGCCAGCTAATGCTAAAAGGCAGTCCTAATCTACTTCTTTTTCTCTTCCAGCTAGTTCCGGTTCTCTTGATTGAAGATGGGTTGATATGGGTTCATGCGAGCTCCTAGTCATTTCAAGGTACCTTGGATGGGGTCAGAGCTAACAGCTATGGAATTCCCGGGGCTGGTAGCAGTCTCAATTCTCGTATGCTTAACACGTGGTGGAGCTAAGGATTTCATACCTTCTTTCTTTTCTATCTTTCTTCTCGCCGACCAAGGCGAGGCGCTCTTAAGCCGTTTCAGGAAGGGAAGGGGCCATCTACTACAAAATCATACCTTTCGGACGTTGCCACCGCTCAATCCACCCCTGCAGAAAGTTGGTATTCAAGAGACGGAAACTATGTCAAGAAGGTGGAACTAGGAATAAAAACAGGGATCCACGTCGAGCCATCCTGACGGACGAGCAGCATCAATTGAATCGGCAGACACAAAGACGAAGACAGAGACGAGCTAACATGTAAAGTAGTGGAATGGAAAAGGATGGTAGCCCACCCAGGACAGCACATAGAGTAAGGTTGGCTCTATGCGAGAGAGGAAAACCGCATGGACACGGCTCCTTTTGGATAGATCGTCAAGCAATTTACCCATATAGTTATTATCCCGAGGTTGAAATACAATCCATTACATCTGGATTGAAACTTGAGAACCTCGAGAACCAAAGATATAAACTGAAAGATAGAAGCTATCTAACAATTTGAATATGAATAGGAACAGCCTTCATAGAGAAGAGACATGGACAATGTATCCTTAACAGTATGGCAATCTCTTCCTCTTTCGATTGGCAAAGAAGCAAAAATAGTAAAGCGATAAAAGAAGCAACTCCTTGAGCGGCTCTATCAAGGAGCAGAGGCAAAGGATCTTCTCCAGTGGTCATTAGTAATGCACTAAGTGGTCCTTATTGGGTGCTGGCGAAGCATAAGAGGAGATTCTTAACGTCAGGAATATCGGCCTTAGCATCTTTCTTATAAAAAATGATCTTTCTCTACTTGAGAAGGTTCTTACCAGGCATACTACTCATCGATTATTTTGCCCTTTGGGATCGAAACAACCTATTAAAGGTTGTCGCCTACATAACCTACCTCCCAGACTAAGGGAAGAAGGTCTCAGATCACTGTAGTTCGAGCCCTTTTGTTAAAGCAGTTCCTGTACTTTGAATGAATTCAAGCTAGTAAAGTAGTCTGCTTGAAGGGGCCCTCCTCACCACTCCCCTTCCCCTTATATCATGGAAGCAAGCCAAACGAAAGCAAACTAAGCATGATACAAGGGCCTGCCTTTCGGTACGTGAAAACGGCAGTTACACTCTTTCACTGTCTTACTTTGGCCCCTCTCTAGCCAAATCAAAAATAGGAACACCCCCTGAGACACCGAAAAAATGCTATATAACAGATAGACCATGTCAGCCTCCACCTTCATCACTAAGCAACAAAAATGACGCGATCCTTACTGTCCATCTTTCTATAAGCCAACTCCAAAGTTTAAACCTATCCATATTCTTGTCATTTCTTTTCCTCGCCGCACACAAATAGAAGAATTCCCAATAAAAGAAGAAAGAGGTCGAGTCCCTCGATCCACCCTTCTAGCCATTCCAGGTTTGGAAAGTAAGGAAGAAAAAAGAGCAATGCTCCAAAGAGTAAGGGGACCAAAGGTTGTCGTTCCGCCCGGATATTCCTTTGAAAAAGGAATAAACCCCAAAAAATAAATAAATGACAGGCTAGAAAAACAAAGGGAATGGGGCATGATATGTTCTCTCCTCCCGGCGCCGAAGCTATCGAAAAAACCCCTATACCAGTACTCGATAGAAAATAAATGAAAAACGGAAAAAAAAAAGCAAGTTTTCCTCGTCTCTTAAAGCAAAGGAAAATGATGCAAGCACCCGACACCATGGCGGTTAGCCGCGCCGGTTCGCGCAGAAAATCTTCACCATAATAGCCTTTTCCTAGAAACCAAAAATAAACACTCAGAATGATAAAGGGACAAAGGGATTTTTGGGGGCGTTCCTCCAAAAAGAAGCAAAAAAGATAGTATGTTATTAGCTGACAAAGAAGAAAAAAGGCCCATTGCGCGAGGTCCCTTTTCCAATGAATAGAAGATAAGAATCGCACAAGGAAGAACGTCCGATGGAAAAAATCAAATTAATAAACAAAAAAGAGGAAACATAATGAAGACAATACCCTCGATACTTACGACGTTTTTTAGAAACAGAGTCGATACGACAGAAAAAAAAAAGGTTAGTAATAAAAGCAATTTTGCCTCTTTTTCTTCTTTAGTTGTAAAGAGGCGAAAATTCAAAAGAAACTGATAAAGTTGTAATACAACTTGCAAAGCCCTTGTATAATTCTCTTCCTCGAAATCGGGAAAGATGTGTAAATAAAAAATGGAAAAAAAGACATAGAAAGATGTCAGGTATCCCACCTTTACAAAGACCAAGAATCAATTATTATTCATTAAATAGAACGAGGAAACTGAATGATAAGAATGCCTCTGAGATTCAATCATAAACCACTTTGTCTCGGTTGTATGTAAACCCCCACCCTTCACCCCCCAACGGGCTCTTTCTCTTTGGGGTCTAATTTTCTTTCTATCTGACAGGACAAACTAATAGGAAGGGATGGTTCTTTCATTGCATTGATAGAAGTCTAACTAGAAAAGGATCTCTCTATTACTTTGAGAAGAGAATCGTTGGTTTGACCAACGGAAAGCATGGGAGAAAGAAAGATGCACAAACAGACGAAAAGAAAGAAGAGAATGAGTCACAAGATAAAATGAAAATGAGAGAACGACGGGGAGAGTGATGCAGAATGAAACCCTTACTTAGTGCGGGGACAGGATTCGAACCTGTAATCTTCAGGTCATGAGCCTGATGAGTTGACCAATTCCTCTACCCCGCTTCTTCCCCGAGGTATTTATTACTTCTGCTCATAAGGCTTTCAGACCTCAACTAGTGCTTTGGTTCAGAATCTGAACATAGCGCCCTTACTTAATTCATTTCGAGAAAGATCACTCCACAAAGCAGCCTTCTTCTTATATACGTATTATTCTATCAATCAATAAGCACGGGTGGGGTTCCGTTCCGTAGTCGAACTCGAGGTGAGACTGATCTCGTAGTCAGCTAGTGCGCTTATCAAAGTAAATCTGTCGTGCTTGAGGGGAGGCACGGAGTGATTTGTTCAACGGATTTCCCTTCATAAACTGACTTGATTGATGCTACGAATGAAAGCCTTTGGGATATAGCACAGAGAAAGAAGAACCTATTCTATTACAAATGCAGTTATGTACAAGGATAGGTGATAGGTTGGTCCATAGTAGAGTAGCAATGACAACTGCTACTAGGAGAGCTACCTTCTCAGACCAGGGGAGCTCAATAACTAGCGTCTGAACGCCAGAGACTATTGAAAGACCGATACCGGGATAACTAGATAGGGCAGCACTTAGACCAAGGACTTACTCAAAGAAGGGCGTTCCTAGGGACCACCCACTCCCGTTCCTTGGTTGTTGGTGTATTGGCTCTTTGGTTCCCGGTCAAAGCAGGTCGTTCACCGTGAAAGCAAGATAGGGTGAATCTGTATCGTAATAGGGGTATGAGTATAGTATATGTACAAAGAGGTAATTTACTCCTTCGACTGGTCCTTGTTTGGTTTAATGAATGATGTCCGTGAAATCAAAAAATTATAGAGGAAGATGAAATACCAGCTGATTCCCCTATTGATTAACCTCCACCCAAATATTAGCAACGCGGATAAGATCCCAGCTCCTTCTCCAACGAAAGAGATTTATTAACTAGACAGGCAAAGACATCGTCATTCTATTCTATAGCATAGGGAAGCATGGAATCGGACGCTAGCTTCTCTTAAATGGTGCTTAACACATGTAGATTCCCTGACTTTATTCATCTATGGGATTCCAAGAGAAAAACTGTCGGAGCTGCGCCCTTTCCCTTCTCGTCGACGGAAGTGAGTGTTCCTAAGGCGGGAAAAGGGAAGAATAATATTCTAAAGGTCTTTAAACTTAGAATTGTGTAAAGAATAGTTCTTTCTTTCGAAGCGAGCCCCATACCTACTACGGCCAGGAATTGATGCACAGAATCCGCATTGAAGGAATTACCGGCTTTCCTAAGCTTGGCACAGATGTAATGTAATAAGCTCTTTTCCCAGCGATAAAGAGAAAGATAATGTGCATTTTTCTTACTGACTCTTATCTAGTGCGCCTAGGACTAATTCCACTCACGGCATTAGAGGTCTTACCCGCTACCCTTTCAAAAAACTTTGTGGGATCACACCCGTCAATCTCCGATGAATCAAGTAAGGGGGGTAGAATCCGCTGCTTGTATGGATGGTATCGAATCAGCTGTAGGAGGAATATCCGCTGTGGGACTTCACAAGCTCATGCCATAAAAAGTAAGCTCTTTCGGAAGAGAAGGAGTTGCATATATTATATAAAGGCTGTTAGCAAGTCAATTCCTTTACCTAGGGAGAAGGGCCATTTCGCCTAGTAGGAGTACTAGTCTTAGCATGTTAGCAATTTGAATTGGACAGCTTTCGCTTTCTATCTAAGCTGGAATGTAGCCTTTCACTAATAGACATCGTACATCTTAGCTAGGGAAGCTTCTTTGTCTAGCTAATCTTCGGGACTGTAAGCAAAGGATGTCACTATAACTAACCTTCCCAAGTAACAGTACCTAATTTGACCAATTTTGATTTTATAAGAAAACAAGGCGTTCCTCGACTAGCCTATTCCCAATTCCCAAGCCAACCAAACCAGGGAAGCTAGGTCCAACCATTACCCTTTTCGAGCAGCTCTTTCAACTGCCAATCAATCCCCAGAATAAAGCCAAGGTAGGGAAGGGATCGGATGGCCTGACTGGCTCAACTAATTAGTAGAGGAGGTTGCTTTAGCAACTCGACCACTCGGAAGAGGAACGAAGGTACTCAGCCTCCTGGGGCAAGTGGGAGCGACACACTGAATGAACCAACTCCAATGGAGCAGGATCAAGAAGAAGTGAAGCTACGTAAAAGTGAGCGTGGTAGAATCTCTCGTCGTCGATTTGAGATTGAGGGAGATCCGGGGAATCTTATTCTGTCACCCAAAACGACCACTCCTTCTGTCGGAAAAAGGACTTGCCCTATATTGAAATGAAATCGAAACGAATGGAACGCGACAGAGCACTCCCTATCATCAGGTAGTGCGCGCCATTCAGAACTATGATATCGTCTTCTAGTCTATTCGGCAGGTCCAAGTTGTTTTGGTCTTATAAGCTCAGGTTCTTGAGTTTTGGGAATTTCCTTCCATTGGCTGGTTCAAATTCAATACGGATGGTGCTTCCAAGAGGAACCTTTTCTTGCATGGTGCTGCAACGGGACATTCTGGTAAGTCGGGTGCTGGTGGCCTTCTCCGAGACTGTTCAGGAACATGGATCTATGGGTATACCTGCAAAATAGCTTTCTCTACGAGCCTACAAGCTTCACTTTGGTTTAGCTTCCAACTAAGGCTAAGGGAGTTGTTTCCCCGGGATTGAGTGAACGGGTTCCTCCTCCACCCGTACCACAAAAGCGCTAATTTATATCAAAAAGACCGGGAAAACGTGAATCTATCCCGAACATTTCCTAAAATACTGGATAAACTGACTCAGATCGGTCTCCCTCAATCGAGAGGCTCGCTTGCTTCACTTCAACTTCATAGAAGAGGGAAGGATCTATACACTAATAGGCGGCCTACTGGCGTACCTCGAAGTACTCCGGTATATACACCAGGGCAACTTTGAAAGACAAGTTAGCAACCGTACTGCTGGTATGAATTGAGTATTGCAGACTAGTGCTAAGCCCATAGCAACAAGACTGCTATTATCAGATAGCTAGGACTTATTATACAGCTCTTTAACACAAGGGAACGTATGGGGATATCTCAAGAGAAAGTTTCTAGTTCTGACTTTCTGCCTTAAAAGCAGATTCAAAGAGACAAGATCCAAATCCTTCAGCCTATTCACAGCGGATGAAGTAATAATAGTTTTGTACAATTAGAACTTCATACCTTTTTCTTGCTTTCTTGTTCTTAAGCCAGTTACATACTTTATTAGCCCGAGGGGTTCCTCCTTTTAGTCGAGTATGTAAACAACCTGAAACTAATGCTTTTTTCCCTTTCTAGCTTTCCACCATTAAGACTTGTTGACTTCCTACGCTATTCGATTCGCTGGCATGTCCGGTCTCATACGAAGGAAAGGTTGAATGGTCAGTCACTCATGAATTCCTTCTCTAATCACTACTGGAATATAGCTTATAGAAAGAGCAGCTTGAAGGAAGTGGCAATGCTAGAAGGGCATTTCTTTCCCGCCTACTTGAGTAGCGCGTTGGATCTATGCTTAGGCAGCTTAATCGCGACTTCATATACGTTGCCATGTCTGTATCCGACCAAAGACCTTCCTGATGTTCTTAATAGGCATTCTGAGAATAGGTTGCTGGCGTAGCTTCTGTTCCTATGGTTGAATGTGTAGGGATGGAGTACCTGCCGGGGAAGCCTGTCGTAGACGGCTGGCAGGTACGACTGAGTGGCTAGCCGGGCTGCTTCTTCTGCGCATTACTCAAGATTCTTCCTGAATCAACGAGTAGCCATCAGCTGAGAAAGATTGATACCAAGTCGGAGCGTATCCCGTTCGAGGGTCCACCTATTCGGTGTCCAGTACGAGAGTCAATTCCCGGGAAAGCTCAATAACTGTATTTTAGAGTACAAGTCAGACGATGCAAACGCAACGCTATACCTAGAGTTTGATCTAAAGTCAAGCTACCATCCGATTTCAAACCGTGAGTACTCTGTTTCACTCTCATTCCGCCTTTGACTGAGCTTTCGGGTTCCTCTTTGCCCACGGATTGCCATTTAGATTATGCCATTTTTCCGGTCTTTCATGCCCGGGAAAATGAACAGTTGCACTTTTCTGTCATATCGGATATATTCAAAAACTCTCCTCTTTGTCTACGCTCGTTCCTGCCTTATGTGAAGCTCCCCCTGTTCTGGAGAAAAGGGGATAGGAAGCCAATAGGGCAGGCAAGAGTGGCATAGGTCGCCATAACCATCCAGCTCAAGGAATATCACATAGAATAGCTAAGGTGCGAGTCTTCTATTCAATATGGGTAG